TGTTTGTTGTTTGTTGTTTGTTGTTTGTTGTTTGTTGTTTGTTGTTTGTTGTTTGTTGTTTGTTGTTTGTTGTTTGTTGTTTGTTGTTTGTTGTTTGTTGTTTGTTGTTTGTTGTTTGTTGTTTGTTGTTTGTTGTTTGTTATCCGTAGGGGGATTATATTAATGTTAGTAGGTTGGGATAATACTAATATAATGAGTAGTTGGGGGTAGATAGTATTAATGTAACTTCAGCGGTGTGGAAAAAGAGTGAAGAATGATATATATAAGAAGTGAGATGGTTGGATGGATGTGGGGTGAGTTCCTATAGTTGAAGTTCAACAACGGTGGTTTTTCAGGCCATTGGTCTTGGAGAGAGGCCAAGTAGGAATTTATTATGATTTATTTTGTTGTTATATTAGCGGTGTGTTTTGTTTTGGGGGGATTAGCAGTAGCATCTAATCCTTCTCCTTATTATGGTGTAGTTGGCTTAGTTGTAGGGTCTGTAGTTGGTTGTGGGTGGTTGTTGAGTTTGGGGGTTTCGTTTGTGTCTTTAGTGTTGTTCATAGTTTATTTGGGTGGTATGTTGGTGGTTTTTGTTTATTCTGTTTCTTTAGCGGCTGACCCCTTTCCAGAGGCTTGGGGTGATTGACGGGTAGTTGGGTATGGGGTTGGGTTTGTTTTGGTAGTTGTTGTAGGAGTGGTTGTTGGTGATGTTTTAGAATGTTTGAAGTTTGGTGTTGTCACTGTTGATAGTGTTGGGATGTTTTCGGTTCGGTTAGATTTTAGTGGGGTTGCGTTGTTTTATTCATTGGGGGTGGGAATGTTTTTGGTGGCAGGATGAGGGTTGTTGTTGACATTGTTTGTTGTGTTAGAGCTTGTTCGAGGGTTGTCTCGGGGGGCTATTCGGGCGGTGTAATGTGGGTAGCAGAGAATAGTTTAATATAGAATACCAGCTTTGGGAGTTGGAGGTAAAGGTTTAATTCCTTTTTTTCTGATGATATTTGGGTGGTTTGGTTTGTTGACTGTTGTGTAAAGTGTGATGTTTGTGTGCATGAGGAATGTTGTTTTTGATTTTATAGGAATTTTAGTAGAATTTGTGATGATAAATCGTGATGATTTGTGGAATACGAAACGAAAATTTTGTGTTGTTGTTGTATTCGTTTATTAATGTAATTCCAGTGGAAGTGACGAACGAAAAACATGAGTATATGATGAAAAATTTTGTGATGAGAGCGAAAAGGAAATTTGGTTGAAAGTTTTTAGTTTTGTTAGAAAAATTGGGGTGATGTAAATTGGTAAAATATGTCTTACGAGCATGAATATAATAACACCATGAGGAGTTCTAGCAAGATCATAGTAGTGAATGCTACTCAAAGTGCATCAGTGTTGATATGATTCCCCGGATACGCAAACCGTCTCATTCAGTAATTCCTGAGAGTGACGAACAAGCCCGAGGGCCAGCGTAGCTCACGTCAATAGATTGTATGCTCCTGCTCTAGCTACCATGGGCCACCTGTGAGGATTCCAAGAAAAAAAAAAGGAACCAATAGAAAAGAGACACCCAGATGCCGCGATTACGAGGGAGAGTGTGCCTGAAATAGTATGAATGTATCTGTGAATAACAAGGTTAGAGGCTTAATAGTTGACATGGCCCTGAAAAAGGAACCAGAGGCGCAAAAGAGCAAGTAGTGTGAGGGGTGTAGGGGGAAAGAATGGGCCTGAAGCTAGTATCGTAGGATCTTATATGCGGCGCGTTGCTGATTTCACGTGAGGTGAACGATCAATAAATAACCTGGTTCTCTGGAAGTCGGTATTTCGAGAAGGTTTGTCAAGGTTAGTTCTGTTACCATTAATAGTATGTAGCTCTGGTATTTACCGTGCTCCTGAGTATGAATTTCATGTATAATTGAGCATTGTCGAGCCTTTGGTCCACTACACTAGGCCTTTTGGGTTACGCCGGAGGGAAGGATACTCTGAAAGTAGGATGGTTCTGTGAAATTAGGGTTGAGCTAGATATTAATGTATATGGGACATGCATGTAGTGTATAATGTGGACGAGAATATTATGTAAGAATACATAGATCTGAGACAAAATACCCCCCCTGGGGGGGAAGGGGGGGGGGGGGTTAAAATAAACTCTAAGAAGGGGGTAGGCCTTCACTCTTTGGTTTACAAGACCAATGTTTTTAATAAACTATTAGAGTGTTTAGTAGTTGAGTAGTTTGTTTTCTAGTGTGGTAATGGCTGGGAAGAGGATTAAAAGGATTGAAAAGTATGTGATGGAGGCTAGTTGGCCAATGATAATGAATGGGTGCTCTACTGGTTGGCTGCCGATTCATGTTAGGATTAGCAGGTTAGTTACTAGGATTCAGAATAGGGCTTGGGATAGGGGACGGAAGGTTATGGTACGTTGTTTTGATTTATGTAGTAGTGGGGATAGGAAGAGGACTAGGACAGAGGCTGCTAGGGCTAGGACTCCTCCTAGCTTGTTGGGGATGGATCGTAGGATAGCGTATGCGAATAGGAAGTATCATTCTGGTTTGATATGGGGTGGTGTTACTAGGGGGTTGGCTGGTGAAAAGTTTTCTGGGTCCCCTAAGAGGGTTGGGGAGAAGAGGGCTAGTGTTGTTAGTAGGAGGAGTAGGATAATAAATCCTACTAGGTCTTTGAGTGAGAAGTAGGGGTGGAATGGGATTTTATCGCAGTTGGATTGAAGGCCTAGGGGGTTATTTGAGCCGGTTTCGTGAAGGAAGGTTAGGTGGATTAGGGTTAGGCCTGCGATTACAAAAGGCAGGAGGAAGTGTAGGGCGAAGAAGCGTGTTAGTGTGGGGTTGTCTACTGAGAACCCTCCTCAGGCTCATTCTACTAGATTTTGGCCGATGTATGGGATAGCGGAGAATAGGTTAGTAATCACAGTGGCGCCTCAGAATGATATTTGGCCTCATGGAAGGACATAGCCTACGAAGGCGGTTGCTATGAGTGTTAGGAGGAGGATTACTCCTGTGTTTCAGGTTTCTTTGTTAAGGTATGAGCCGTAATAAAATCCTCGTCCGATATGTAGGTAGATGCAGATAAAGAATATCGAGGCTCCATTTGCGTGTAGATTGCGGATTAGCCAGCCATATTGGACATTTCGACATGTGTGGGCGACGGATGAAAAGGCTAGGGTCGTGTCTGCGGTGTAGTGTATTGCTAGCAGAAGACCTGTAAGGATTTGTGTAATTAGACATAGTCCTAACAGGGACCCGAAGTTTCATCAGGAGGAGATATTGGAAGGGGTTGGTAGGTCAATTAGGGAGTTGTTGATTATTTTTAGGAGGGGGTGGTGTTTGCGTAGGTTAGGGGCCATTAGTAGGTTGTGTGTATTATTAGGAGAATTATGATTGATAGGGCAAATGATCCTAAGTAGGTTTTGATGAGTCCTGTGTGGAGGGTGGTGGAGGTTTTGGTTGCAATTAGTTGAAGATCGGCAAGTCCTTCTGGTCCTATTTTTTTGTATCATGATAGGTCGATGAGGTGGGAGGAGAGTTTTTGTCCGATGTATATCAGGGTTGTGGAGGTTAGGCGATGTGTTAGTGGGTTGAAGTAGCCTAGTGAGGAGGAGAAGTTTGAGTACGAGTTTTGTTTAGGGTGGGTTAGTGTGTGGGCTATGCTTGCTAGTTCGATTGCTAGGAGGATGCCTAGGGTGGTTAATAGTAAGGCGGCGATTTTTATATATGAAGGTATAGTCATTGGGGGAGTTTTTGTTGGCGTAATATAGGATGTGATGAGTAGGCCAGCTATAATGCTACCTAGTGCTAGGCGGGTGATTGGGTTGATGATTTTTGGATTGTTTTCGTTTATGGGTGTGAGTGTATGGATGCGGGTAAATCCTGTTTGGACTATTATGGTTATTCGTAGGGTGTAGGTTGCGGTGAATGATGTAGCTATTAGGGTGGTTAGGAGGGCTCAGGTGTTTAGGTAGGAGGTGTTTAGGCTTTCAATGATTAGGTCTTTTGAGTAGAATCCGGCTAAGAATGGGGTTCCTATTAGGGCGAGATTCCCGATAGTTAAGCATGAGGTTGTTGTTGGGAGTGTTTTTTGTAGGCCTCCTATTTTTCGGATGTCCTGTTCTCCGTTTAGGTTGTGGATGATAGACCCTGAGCATAGGAATAGTATGGCTTTGAAGAAGGCATGGGTTGAGATGTGGAGAAATGCTAGTTGTGGAAGGTTTAGGCCGATGGTAACTATTATTAATCCGAGTTGGCTTGATGTAGAGAAGGCGATGATTTTTTTAATGTCGTTTTGTGTTAGGGCACATGTAGCGGCGAATAGCGTGGATATGGCTCCTAGACATAGACATAGGGTTATGGCGGTTTGGTTGTTGGAGAGTAGTGGATGGGTGCGAATGAGTAGGAAGATTCCGGCAACAACTATTGTGCTTGAATGTAGTAGAGCAGATACTGGGGTTGGACCTTCTATAGCGGAGGGGAGTCATGGATGAAGTCCGAACTGGGCTGATTTTCCTGTTGCGGCTAGAATTAGGCCTAGTAAGGGAAGTGTTGGGGTTTGGTTGTTTGAGAGGGCTTGTTGTATTTCTCAGGAATTTATAGTGGATGCGAGTCAGGCTATGCTGAGGATAAGTCCGATATCTCCAATTCGGTTATATAGGATAGCTTGGAGTGCAGCTATGTTGGCTTCTGCTCGTCCTTGCCATCAGCCAATTAGTAGGAATGATATGATTCCTACTCCTTCTCAGCCGATGAATAGTAGGAATATATTGTTGGCAATTGTTAGGATTAGTATGGCGATTAAGAATAGTAGTAGGTGGGAGAAGAATTTGTTGATATGGGGTTCGGATTGTATATACCATGATGCAAATTGGAGGATAGATCATGTTACGAATAGTGCGATTGGGAAGAATATTATGGAGTATAGATCAATTTTTAGGTTTATTGGGATTTTGAAGTTGGAGATAAATTTTCATTCCCAGCAAGAGGTGATGCTTTCTGAGCCTGAGTATAGGAAAAGTGTTAAGGGAATTAGGCTAGTGAAGAAAGCAGTTTTGATGGCTTGGGTAATGGTGTCTGGGGTGTTTTGATAGTTTTTTGACAGAAAGGGTGGGATTGTGGGAGCTATGATTAGTACGAGAGTGAGTAGTATGGACGTGTTTAGTAGTAACGTTTGTTCCATTACTTTTACTTGGATTTGCACCAAGGTAGATGGCTCCTAAGACCAGTGGATTACTGTTATCCTTTAAAAGTAAGAGGGCTGAGATTTTAGGCTCAGATGCAGGAGTTAGCAGTCCCTGCTGGTTAAACTCCCTCTTGGCAGGTAAGAAGGGTTTAACTTCTATTTTTAGAATCACAGTCTAATGTTTGGTTTAAAACTATACTTGCATATGGGGGTTCCTGAGATAAGTTCTGGTTTTAGGATTAATAGGAGTATTGGGAGGATGTGAAGTGTTATTAGTAGATGTTCTCGGGTATTTGAATTTTGGATGGATGTGATTTGGGTTGGTGTGGAACCTCGTTGTGTTGTTAGTAGTATAAATAATGTATATGCAGCGGTTAGTAGGGTGGCTGCTCCTGTTAAAATGATGGTGTAATTGGATCAGTTAAATAATGCGATTATGATTGTGAGTTCTGCTATTAAGTTAGTTGTTGGTGGGAGGGCTATGTTTGTTAGGTTAGCTAGTAGTCATCATACAGCCATTAGTGGGAGAATGGGCTGTAGGTTACGTGTTAGGAGGAGGATTCGGCTGTGTGTACGTTCATAGTTTGTGTTGGCTAAGCAGAATAGTATTGAGGAGGTTAGTCCGTGGGAGATTATCAGGATTATTGCTCCGGTAAAAGATCATTGGGTTTGAATTATGCCTGCGGCGATGACTAGGCCTATGTGGCTTACTGATGAATATGCGATGAGGGCTTTTAGGTCAGTTTGACGAAGGCAGATAGAGCTTGTTATTAGTGCACCCCATAGTGAGAGGGCGAGGAATGGGTAGTGAAGGTAGTTTATTAGGGGGGTTATGAGGGTTGTAATTCGTATAATTCCATAGCCTCCTAGTTTTAGTAATAGGGCGGCGAGTAATATTGAACCTGCAATTGGTGCTTCTACGTGGGCTTTGGGTAATCATAGGTGTATACCGTATAGGGGGGCTTTTACTATGAATGCTATGAGTAGGGCAATTCCTGATAGTAGGCTGGATCATGAGGTGGTTAGGGGGGAGTTTATCAAGTTTAGTATGGTTAGGTTGAGGGTTCCGATTTGTGCGTGTAGGTTGAGAATGGTTACTAGGAGGGGCAGTGAGCTGATGAGTGTATAAAATAGGAGGTAGATGCCAGCGCTTAAGCGTTCTGGTTGATTGCCTCATCGGGTAATTAGGATTAGGGTTGGGATGAGGGTTGCTTCGAATGCAATATAAAATATTATTAGTTCTGTGGCTGAAAATGCTAGGAGGATGAATGGTTGAATTGAGATTAAGGTGATGATGAATATACGTTTACGTGTTGTGGGCTCAGTGTTTAGGTGATTTTGGCTGGCTATCATTATTAGGGGAAGTAGTCAGCATGATAGGACTATTAATGGCGATGAGATTTGGTCGATTCCTGTCCATTGGGCTATGGTTTTGTGTGGGTAGTATGAAGGGGTTAGTCAGTGAATACTTATGGTGGCGATTAGTAAGCTGTATGTGGTGATGTTAGTTCATAAGAATTTTGTTGGTGAGAGGAGGGTTATGGGGAGGAGTATAAGGGTGGGGATGATGATTTTTAGCATTGTAGTAGGTTGAGGTTGTGGAGGTGGTCTGAGCCATGTGTTCGGGTGGAAGCTACTAGTATGGCTAGTCCGGTGCCTGCTTCGCAAGCTGAGAATGCTAGTATTAGGATTGGTATTAGGGTCGGGGATGGTGTTTGGTTTTCGATAGGAAGGGTTGATAATGCTATGTATATAGATAGTATTATGCATTCTAAACATAGGAGAGCGGAAATTAGATGGGTTCGGTGAAATGCCAATCCTAGGCTGCTTAGGGTGAAGGCTGAGTAGAAGCTTAGGTGTAGTAGAGACATTGAGAAAGTCATAGGTTTAAGCTATGGTTTGTTGAGTCGAAATCAACTGTCTTTTTTAGACTAACTTTCTTGTCTTTGTTTATTCTGCTCATTCTAGGCCCCCTTGTATTCATTCGTAGACTAGTCCTAGTGTGAGTAGAAGGATGATTGTTGAGGTTCAGGTTAGGGTGGTGATTGGGGATTGGAGTTGTGTTGCTCATGGGAGGGGGAGTAGTAGAGCGATTTCTAAGTCGAATAGTAGGAATAGGATTGCTACTGAGAAAGAATCGGATAGAGAAAGGGAGTCGGGCGGATCCTAGTGGGTCGAATCCACATTCGTAGGGTGATAGTTTTTCTGAGTCTGGGGTAATTTGTGTCAGTCAGAAATTTAGTGTAGTTAAGATGATGGTTAATGTGAGAGATAGGATTAATATGAATGTGATTATGTTGATTGCTCTTCTCTGGGGTTTCACCAGATTTTATAGATTGGAAGTCAATTGTAATAAGTATACTAGAAGAGCAGGATCCTCATCAGTAAATTGTAATATAGAGGAATAATCAGATAATATCTACGAAGTGTCAGTATCAGGCAGCGGCTTCGAATCCGAAGTGGTGGTCTGATGTGAAGTGGAATTTAATAAGTCGTAGTAGGCAGATAGAGAGGAATGATGAGCCAATGATTACGTGTAGTCCGTGGAAACCTGTGGCAACGAAGAATGTTGAGCCATATACTCCGTCAGCAATTGAAAATGGGGCTTCATAATATTCTATGGCTTGGAGGGCTGTAAAGTAGAATCCTAGTAGAATTGTTATGGTTAGTGCATGAATTGCTTGGTTTCGATTGCCTTCTGTAATACTATGGTGTGCTCATGTAACGGTAACTCCCGAGGCAAGTAGGATGGCTGTGTTTAGTAAGGGGACTTCTAGGGGATTTAGGGGTTTGATTCCTGTTGGGGGTCATTGACCTCCTAGTTCTGGGGTTGGTACTAGGCTGGAGTGGAAGAATGCTCAAAAAAATCCTAGAAAGAAGAATGCTTCGGATGTAATGAATAGGATTATCCCGTATCGTAAGCCTTTTTGTACGGTGGGTGTGTGGTGACCTTGGAAGGTAGCTTCTCGTACAATGTCTCGTCATCATTGAATTATGATTAGGATTGTGGTGAATAATCCTAAGGTTAGTAGTTGTGAGGAGTTATGGTGAAATCATATGATTAGTCCGGATGTAGTGAGTAGGGCGGCGATTGCTCCAAAGATAGGTCATGGGCTTGGGTCTACTATGTGGTATGAATGTGCTTGGTGGGCCATTAAATGTTTTCTTGTAAGTATAGGCTTAGAAGTAGGACGAAGACATAGGCCTGGATTATTGCTACTGCGATTTCTAGGATTGTGAGTAGTATTAGGACTATGGCGGTGAGGGCTGATACGGTTGGTAGGATTGGGAGAAGGACGGAGGTAGCTGTAGAGATGAGTTGAATTAGTAGGTGTCCTGCGGTTAGATTTGCAGTTAGTCGTACGCCTAGTGCAATTGGTCGGATTAAAAGGCTGATGGTTTCGATTAAGATTAGTGCTGGGATGAGTGGGGTTGGGGTTCCTTCTGGGAGGAGATGACCTAGTGATATTGATGGTTGGTTTCGTAAGCCTGTGAGGAGAGTGGCTAGTCATAGGGGGAAGGCTAGGGCTATGTTCATGGATAATTGGGTAGTTGGGGTAAATGTGTACGGAAGGAGGCCTAGTAGGTTGATTAGTAGGAGTATTAATATTAGAGAGGTTAGGGTTAGGGCTCATTTATGTCCGTTTTTGTTTAGTGGAATTATTAGTTGTTTTGTGATGAGGTTAAGTAGTCATATTTGTAGGGTATGTAGGCGGTTGGTGGATCATCGGTTGTTTGATGAAGGAATTAGTAGTGTTGGGAATAATATTGCAATAAGGATTAGTGGGATGCCTATGAGGTATGGAGTTGCGAATTGATCAAAGAAGCTTAGGTTCATGGTCAGGTTCAGGAAGTAGTTTTATGTGGTAGAGTGTGCTTAGTGGAAGGGGAGTTGGTTTGTAAGAATGATAGCACTTTTGGTTGGATGATTAGGAGGAATGTAAATCATGTCAGTAATATAATGAGGAATCATGGATTTGGGTTTAGTTGTGGCATATCATTAAGGAGGGGCTAAGTCCTCTTTCTCTAGCTTAAAAGGCTAGTGCTGTTTCATAGCTTCTTAATGATTAGGAGGATAGAAGAGAGGATCAGCTTTCGAAGTGGGTGAGTGGTGTTGATTCTACTACGATTGGTATGTAGCTGTGATTGGCGCCACAGATTTCTGAACATTGGCCGTAGAAGATACCAGGGCGGGTGGTGATAAAGGATGTCTGGTTCAGTCGTCCTGGAATGGCATCTGTTTTTACTCCTAGGGTAGGCACGGCTCAGGAATGAAGTACGTCGTTGGCGGTTACAATAATACGTACATGGGATTCTATAGGGATGATAATTCGATGGTCGACTTCTAGTAATCGGAAGTGGCCCAGAGGAAGTTCTGTTGATGGGACTATGTATGAGTCAAATGTGAGGTCTTTAAAGTCAGTATACTCATAGGATCAGTATCATTGATGACCAATAGCTTTTAGTGTTAGGTCAGGTTCGTCGATTTCATCTATTATGTACAGGATTTGTAGTGATGGTAGTGCAAGTAAGATAAGGACGATAGCTGGTAGGATTGTTCAGATTAATTCTACTTCTTGGGCATCGACAGTGTTGGATGATAATTTTTCTATGAGTATGAGTGCTAGCAGGTATAGGACTAAGCTGCAGATTGTTAGTGCGACTATTAGAGCATGGTCGTGGAATTCGACTAGTTCTTCTATGATGGGGGATGAGGCATCTTGGAACCCGAATTGTGAGTGGTTAGCCATGTGGGATGTACAGGATTTTCGCCTGTAATTTAACCTTGACAAGGTTATGTAATTGTTTTACTAATACCCCATAAGAAAGAAGCATAAGTGGTTTGATGCGGTTGGCTTGAAACCAGCATATGAGGGTTCGATTCCTTCCTTTCTTGGACTTGAACAAAGGCTGGCTCTTCGAATGTATGGTATGGAGGAGGGCAGCCGTGAATTCATTCAATGTTAGTGGATGGTAGTTCTGGCTGTTGGACTTTTCGTTTTGATGCGAAGGCTTCTCAAATGATAAATATTAGTATGATTACAGCTGTTATGGAGATTAATGAGCCGATTGATGATATGGTATTTCATAGGGTGTATGCGTCTGGGTAGTCTGAGTATCGTCGGGGTATACCAGCTAGTCCTAGGAAGTGTTGTGGGAAGAATGTTAGGTTCACACCGGTGAATATCACTCCAAAGTGGGCTTTGGCTCATGTTTGATGCAAGGTATAACCGGTAAATAGTTGGAATCAGTGCGTGAATCCTGCGAGGATTGCAAATACTGCGCCTATCGATAATACATAGTGGAAGTGGGCAACTACGTAGTATGTATCGTGGAGTGCAATGTCTAATGAAGAGTTCGCTAGTACAATCCCGGTCAGGCCCCCAATTGTGAAGAGGAAGATAAATCCTAGGGCTCATAATATTGGGGGGTCTCATTTGATTGTTCCTCCGTGTAGTGTGGCTAGTCAGCTGAATACTTTGATACCGGTTGGGATGGCAATGATTATTGTGGCTGATGTGAAGTAAGCTCGTGTGTCTACGTCTATTCCTACGGTAAATATGTGGTGGGCTCATACGATAAATCCAAGGAATCCGATGGATAATATGGCTCAGACTATTCCTATGTAGCCGAATGGTTCTTTTTTGCCCGAATAGTATGCGACTACGTGGGAGATAATTCCGAATCCTGGTAGGATGAGGATGTATACTTCTGGATGTCCGAAGAATCAGAATAGGTGTTGATATAGAACTGGGTCACCTCCTCCAGCAGGGTCGAAGAATGTGGTATTTAGGTTGCGGTCTGTTAGTAGCATAGTAATACCGGCGGCGAGGACTGGTAGGGATAATAAAAGTAGGACAGCGGTAATGAGTACTGATCACACGAACAGAGGAGTTTGGTATTGGGATAGGGCTGGGGGTTTTATGTTAATAGCTGTTGTAATGAAGTTGATTGCCCCGAGGATTGATGAGATACCTGCTAGGTGAAGTGAAAAGATAGTGAGGTCTACTGAAGCTCCGGCATGGGCTAAGTTTCCAGCTAGTGGTGGGTATACGGTTCATCCGGTTCCTGCCCCTGCTTCTACTGTAGATGATGCTAGTAGTAGGAGAAAGGAAGGGGGAAGGAGTCAAAAGCTCATATTATTTATACGTGGGAATGCTATGTCGGGGGCTCCAATTATAAGTGGGACAAGTCAGTTTCCGAATCCTCCGATTATGATTGGTATGACTATGAAGAAGATTATTACGAAGGCATGTGCGGTGACGATTACATTGTAGATTTGGTCGTCTCCTAGTAGGGTTCCTGGCTGTCCGAGTTCTGCACGGATGAGTAGGCTTAGGGCTGTTCCTACCATGCCGGCTCAAGCACCGAAGATAAGGTATAGGGTGCCGATGTCTTTGTGGTTAGTGGAAAATAATCATCGAGTAATGAAAGTCACAGGTAAGATGGCTGAGTGTTAAGGCGTTAGGCTGTAGACCTTTTTACAGAGGTTCGATTCCTCTTCTTATCGACTCTGTAGTGAAATTCATGTTGAGTTGCAAGCTCATTGATGTACATTAAGTGTACCGGAGTCTTATTTAGATGGAGGCCTGTTGGTTTGGGCATCTAGCTGTTAACTAGAATTTTGTGGGATCGAAGCCCGCCTGTCTAGAGTAAGGCCCTAGCTTAATTAAAGCACTTGAGTTGCATTCATGGGATGTAGGTTAATATCCTACGGGTCTTAGCAGAAACTAAGAGGTTTTAGCTCTTGTTTAAGGCTTTGAAGGCCTTCGGTTTATATTATCCTAAGTTTCTAGGTTGTTGCTAGGGTTATTGGGGAGATTGGCAGAAGTAGGATGGACAGTGAAGTTAAAATGGAGATTAAGGTGTTTGGTGATTTGTTAGTGTGTCATTGTTTCATATAGTTGGTGGAATTTGGAGGTAGTGTGATGGTTGAGTAGTAGGCAAGTCGTAGGTAGAAGAATAGTCCTAATAGGGAGAGTATTACTATTAGCGTTGCGATTGGGGTGAGATCTTGTTTTGTTAGGTCGAAAATGATGAGTCATTTTGGGAGGAACCCTGTTAATGGGGGTAGGCCTGCTAGTGAGAGTAGTGTAAGAGTTAAGGTTGTGTTTAGGATGGGGGCTTTTGTTCAGGAAGTTATTAGTGTGGATAGTTTTAGGGCTTTTGTTGTGTTGAGTGTGAGGAATACGGTAGAGGTTATGATTGAGTAGGCGTAGAAGTTTAGGAGGGTAAGGTTTGGATTGTAGGTGATGATAATGGTTATTCAACCTAGGTGGGAGATAGATGAGAAGGCTAAGATTTTACGTATTTGGGTCTGGTTTAGGCCTATTCATCCTCCTAGGGCTGCTGAGGCAATGGCTATGATTGATAGGAGAATGGGGTTTGTGGAGTGGGATACTATGAATAGGATTGAGATTGGTGGTAGTTTTATGATTGTAGATAGGAGTAGGGCTGTGGTTAGGGAGGAACCTTGAAGGACTTCCGGGAATCAAAAGTGGAATGGGACCAGGCCGAGTTTTATTGCGATTGCTGTTGTTAGTAGAACACATGATGTAGGGTTGTTTATTTGGGTAATATCTCATTGGCCTGTGGTTCAAGCATTAATTATGCTGGAGAAGAGTAGCAGGGCTGAGGCGGCTGCTTGGACTAGAAAGTATTTGATTGTAGCTTCGATTGCACGAGGGTGATGGGATTTTGCGATTAGGGGGATGATTGCAAGGGTATTAATTTCTAATCCTGTTCACGCTATGACTCAATGGTTGCTTGAGATTGTAATGGTTGTTCCTAGTAGGAGGCTTGCTGTGAATGTTAGCTTTGCGTGTGGGTTCATTAGTAGGGGAAGGGGTTAAACCATCATTTTCGGGGTATGGGCCCGATAGCTTTGTTAGCTTACCTTACTAGAAAGTAATATAGTGGAAGTATGAAGGGTTTTGATCTCTTCTGTGTAGGTTCGATTCCTACTTTTCTAGTCTTGTGAAGGTTTAAGTAGGAAATGAGAGGGCTTGTATACCTCTATGTTCACTTTATCATAGTGATCCTTTGTTCAGGCACATTTCCGTGGGTGGTAGGGGTAGTCTTAGGTGAGGGGGTAATCCTGCATAACAAATTGGCATGCTTACATGTCATAGGCATAAAGCTAGTGTTAGTGGTAAGAAACTTTTTCATAGGAGATGCATTAACTGGTCGTAACGAAATCGTGGATAGGAGGCGCGTACTCATAGAAAGCTAAAGGATAATAGCAAGACTTTTATAGCAAGGATGGTTGGGAATAGCTCTGATGGGAGGTTTAAGGTGCTTGGGTTTAGAAATAGAATAGTGGTTAATGTGTTTATGAGTATAATGTTTGCGTATTCGGCTAGGAAGAATAGGGCGAATGGTCCTGCAGCGTATTCAACGTTGAAGCCTGAGACCAGTTCTGATTCTCCTTCTGTAAGGTCGAATGGAGCGCGATTTGTTTCAGCTAGGGTGGAAATAAATCATATTATTGCAAGTGGTCAGGAGGAGAAGATTAGATATAAGGGCTCTTGGGTTGTAGCAAGGGTGTCTAGGGTATAGTTGCCGCTTAGGATAATGATTGAGAGTAAGATAATAGCTAGGGTAACTTCATATGAGATGGTTTGGGCTACTGCCCGTAGTGCTCCGATTAATGCATATTTTGAGTTGGAGGCTCATCCTGATCATAGGATGGAGTATACTGCTAGACTTGATATGGCGATTAAAAATAAGAGTCCTAGGTTTAGGTCGGTAAGTGAGAATGGTAGGGGAAGGGGGATTCAGATTGTGAGGGCTAGGAGTAGGGCTAGTATGGGGGTTATAATGAAAAGGAATGGAGAGGATGTGGATGGGCGGATTGGCTCTTTGATAAATAGTTTTACCCCATCTGCCACTGGCTGTAGAAGGCCGTACGGTCCTGTGATGTTAGGGCCTTTTCGGGCCTGTATGTAGCTTAGAATTTTTCGCTCTACTAATGTTAGGAAGGCTACGGCAATTAGGATTGGGACAGCATACGATAATGATATTAAGAGATAGGTTAGTAGGGGGTGTTGGGTCATGAGTGGAGGAGCTAGGGAGAGGATTTGAACCTCTGGGTAAAGGGCTTAAGCCTTTTGCATTTACCGACCTCTGCCACGCTAGCGGCCTTTTTCTAGGGCGTGAAGTTTAGTTTTTGGTACCTTAGTAGCAATTTAGATGTATTCATTGCTTTGGGGAAGGCGTGCTTGAGGCATTGGCCTTACTTTTCCGGTCCTTTCGTACTGGGGAAAGTTTGTCATAGATAGAAACCGACCTGGATTGCTCCGGTCTGAACTCAGATCACGTAGGACTGTTAATCGTTGAACAAACGAACCCTTAATAGCGGCTGCACCATTAGGATGTCCTGATCCAACATCGAGGTCGTAAACCTCCTTGTCGATATGGGCTCTTGAAGGAGATTGCGCTGTTATCCCTGGGGTAGCTTGGTTCATTAATCAGATATACTGGGTCTGGGCACTATTAGTACATTGAGGGGTTGCTCTTAGTTAAGAGGGTAGGTCTTATTTTTGGAGGGTCTGCTTTGCTCCAAGGTCGCCCCAACCAAAAAATGTAGACCAGCATTTGATTTTTGATAAGCCATATAGGTTTGAGTTAGATAGGTAGTGGTCGTTGATTTTTAAGTTCCACAGGGTCTTCTCGTCTTATGGTATTATCCTTGCTTTTGTACAGGGAGATCAATTTCACTGATTATTCACAAGAGACAGTTAAGACCTCGTTTAGCCATTCATACAAGTCCCGATTTATGAGACAATTGATTGCGCTACCTTCGCACGGTTAGGATACCGCGGCCGTTAAACTTTATGTCACTGGGCAGGCATCACCTTTAATACTTGGTCAGCTAAAGGCTATGTTTTTGGTAAACAGTCGGGCCCTGGGTTTGCCTAGTTCCTTTTGTGAATTTAAATCTTTCTAATAGGCGCTCCTGGGTTGGATTAACAGGATATGAAGTACGAAGTCTTGTAATAATTTTAGTACTAGTTACGTCTGTTAATAATTTGTTGGTGATGTAAGTTTGCGCTTGAGAGGAAGGAGTCCAAGTTACTTATTTTAGCATGAATACTTCTATGGGTATAGGTTAGCACGCTGTTAGTGAGGGATTCATAATGTCTTAGAATTTTTTATGATGGAGCTTTGACGCACTCTTCATTGGTGGCTGCTTAAAGGCCCACAGTTTGGTGTTCATAGTTTTATCCGCTTGGAGAGGTTGTATCCTTTTTTAAAGGAGCTGTACCTCCTTTAAATTGCTCCTAATTTTCTACGTGGGAGTTATTCTGTTTTCTTGGAAGAGGAAATTAGGAGGGAACTTAAATTCATTTCGCGGGCAACCAGCTATCACCCAGCTCGGTTGGCTTTTCACTTCTACTAACAAGTCATCCCACTCTTTTGCAACAGAGACGGGTTTGCTCATATATAGCTGCTTGTAAGTAGCTCGCTTGGGTTTCGGGAAGGCAAGCTTAAATTCGTTTTGCTTGATTGTTCTGGCTAAATCATGATGCAAAAGGTACAAGGGTATATCTTTGCTGTTTAGTGCTTGATATTTTTCATTATTATTTCATCATTCCCTTACGGTACGAAATCTCTATAGCTCCAGGGCAGATATGTTCTTTTCTATCACCTATACTAAGTTTATAAAATGTTTTAGTTAGACTGCTAAGTTGGTTTTTACTTGCTTTCAAGTGAAAGTGTGGTTGGGCTAGAGTAGGCTTCAAGGCGATCTGGTTAGTTACAGATATCTCTCAGGTGTAAGCTGAGTACTTTTTATTATAGCTACGCCTTGATATTCTAAGTACACCTTCCGGTACACTTACCTTGTTACGACTTACCTCATCTTTAGCTTATAGGTATATTAGTTATTGTAGTTTGCAGCTTATGAGGAGGGTGACGGGCGGTATGTACGTGTCCCAGGGCCAATTTAAAGGAGGTTTTATTACCCTTCTTTACTGCTAAATCCACCTTCGAGAGATAATTTCATATCTCTTTCCGTTTTTTCTATGGATAGAAAATGTAGCCCATTTCTTCCGCCGCATAAGCTATACCTTGACCTGTCTTATTAGTGGGGAGGCTCTTGTGCCCACTGTTGTTCTCTCAATATAGGTGGGCTGGCGACGGCGGTATGTAGGCTGCTTTAGGCTAGAGGCGGTTGGGTGTAGCGTGGGTTATCGATTACAGAACAGGCTCCTCTAGGTGGGTTTGGGACACCGCCAAGTCCTTAGAGTTTTAAGCGTTTGTGCTCGTAGTTCTCGGGCGGGTACTTTGGTAGAGCTAGGTACCAAGATTTAGGGCTAGGCATAGTGGGGTATCTAATCCCAGTTTGTGCCCTAGCTTTAGTGGGTTAGATCTATCGGCTTTGTTAAGGCCACTTTAATGATGACTTTAGATGCAGCTTAGGCTTACGACAGCTTAGTTACATTTTGACCTTAGGTTGAGTGATAGTGTGTGCGCCACTCTTTACGCCGCGTATGCAGTTAATTTGGGCTTCTTGTGTGACCGCGGTGGCTGGCACAAGATTTACCAGCCCTGTGGATGCTATGACTAAGTCAAGTTTACACTTATTGCTTAATGTTAATTACTGCTGAATACCCGTGGGGGTGTGGCTAAGCAAGGCGTCTTGGGCAGCAGTACTTTTGGGCGTGCCTGATACCTGCTCCTTTTATCTTAGTAAGGGATTAAGGGCATTTACACTGGGGTGCGGATACTTGCATGTATATATCTAGCAAGAACTAACTGTAAGGTTAGGACTAAGTCTTTTGTCCCTGGGAAAGTTAAACTAGCCGTCTTAGCATCTTCAGTGCTATGCTTTAAGTAAGCTACAGGGAC